GTGAATAACCAAATTCCAATTGAAATGAAATCTTTAGGAGGAATCAATGAAACGACATCAATTCAAATCCTGGATATTCGAATTGAGAGAGATATTGAGAGAGATCAAGAATTCTCACTATTTCTTAGATTCATGGATCAAATTCGATTCAGTGGGATCTTTCACTCACATTTTTTTCCACCAAGAACGTTTTATGAAACTCTTTGACCCCCGAATTTGGAGTATCCTACTTTCACGTGATTCACAGGGTGCAACAAGCAATCGATATTTCACGATCAAAGGTTTAGTACTGCTTGTAGTAGTGGTCCTTCTATCTCGTATTAACAATCGAAAGATGGTCGAAAGAAAAAATCTCTATTTGATGGGGCTTCTTCCTATACCTATGAATTCCATTGGACCCAGAAAGGAGACATTGGAAGAATCTTTTTGGTCTTCCAATAGAAATAGGTTGATTGTTTCGCTCCTGTATCTTCCAAAAGGGAAAAAGATTTCTGAGAGTTGTTTCATGGATCCGCAAGAGAGTACTTGGGTTATCCCAATAAAGAAAAAGCGTATCATGCCTGAATCTAACCGGGGTTCGCGGTGGTGGAGGAACCGGATCGGAAAAAAGAGGGATTCTAGTTGTCAGATATCTAATGAAACCGTAGCTGGAATTGAGATCTCATTCAAAGAGAAAGATAGCAAATATCTGGAGTTTCTTTTTTTATCCTATACGGATGATCCGATCCGCAAGGACCATGATTGGGAATTGTTTGATCGTCTTTCTCCGAGGAAGAAACGAAACATAATCAACTTGAATTCGGGACAGCTATTCGAAATCTTAGGGAAAGACTTGATTTGTTATCTCATGTCTGCTTTTCGTGAAAAAAGACCAATTCAGGGGGAGAGTTTCTTCAAACAACAAGGAGCTGGGGCAACTATGCAATCCAATGATATTGAGCATGTTTCTCATCTCTTCTCGAGAAACAAGTGGGATCTTTCTTTGCAAAATTGTGCTCAATTTCATATGTGGCAATTCCGCCAAGATCTCTTCGTTAGTTGGGGGAAGAATCAGCACGAATCGGATTTTTTGAAGAACGTCTCGAGAGAGAATTGGATTTGGTTAGACAATGTGTGGTTGGTAAACAAGGATCGGTTTTTTAGCAAGGTACGGAATGTATTGTCAAATATTCAATATGATTCCACAAGATCTATTTTCGTTCAAGTAACGGATTCTAGCCAATGGAAAGGATCTTCTTCTGATCAATCCAGAGATCATTTCGATTCCGTTAGAAATGAGAATTCAGAATATCACACATTGATCGATCAAACAGAGATTCAGCAACTAAAAGAGAGATCGATTCTTTGGGATCCTTCCTTTCTTCAAACGGAACGAACAGAGATAGAATCAGATCGATTCCCGAAATGCCTTTTTGGATCTTCCTCCATGTCCTGGCTATTCACAGAACCTGAGAAGCGGATGAATAATCATCTGCTTCCGGAAGAAATCGAAGAATTTCTCGGGAATCCTACAAGATCAATTCGTTCTTTTTTCTCTGACAGATGGTCAGAACTTCATCTGGGTTCGAATCCTACTGAGAGGTCCACTAGAGATCATAAATTGTTGAAGAAAAAACAAGATGTTTCTTTTGTCCCTTCCAGGCGAGCGGAAAAGAAAGAAATGGTTGATATATTCAAGATAATTACGTATTTACAAGATACCGTCTCAATTCATCCTTCGGAACCATATCACATCCCGAATCTGGTTCCGAAGGATGAACCGGATATGGACAGTTCCAATAAGATTTCATTCTTGAACAAAAATCCATTTTTTGATTTCTTTCATCTATTCCATGACCGGAACAAAGGGGGATACGCGTTACGCCACGATTTTTTTGAATCAGAAGAGAGATTCCCAGAAATGGCGGATCTATTCACTCTATCAATAACCGAGCCGGATCTGGTGTTTCATAGGGGATTTGCCTTTTCTATTGATTCCTACGGGTTGGATCAAAAAAGATTCTTGAATGAGGTATTCAACTCCAGAGATGAATCGAAAAAGAAATTGGTTCTACCTCCTCTTTTTTATGAGGAGAATGAATCTTTTTCTCGAAGGATCAGAAAAAAATCGGTCCGGATCTACTGCGGGAATGAGTTGGAAGATCCCAAACTAAAAACAGCGGTATTTGCTAGCAACAACATAATGGAGGCAGTCAATCAATATAGATTGATCCGAAATCTCCAATATTATGGGTACATAAGAAATGTATCGAATCGATTCTTTTTAATGAATAGATCCGATCGCAACTTCGAATATGGAATTCAAAGGGATCAAATAGGAAATGAGACTCTGAATCATATAACTATAATGAAATATACGATCAACCAACATTTATCGAATTTGAAAAAGAGTCAGAAGAAATGGTTTGATCCTCTTATTTCTCGAACTGAGAGATCCATGAATCAGGATCCTGATGCATATAGATACAAATGGTCCGATGGGAGCAAGAATTTCCAGGAA